GTAACTGAGTTCATGAATTATGGCCAACAAACAGTACGAGCCGCAAGGTATATTGGTCAAGGTTTTATGATTACCTTATCACACGCGAATCGTTTACCTGTAACTATTCAATACCCCTATGAAAAATTGATTACATCCGAGCGTTTCCGCGGCCGAATCCACTTTGAATTTGATAAATGCATTGCTTGTGAAGTATGTGTTCGCGTATGTCCTATAGATCTGCCCGTTGTTGATTGGAAATTGGAAACTGATATTAGAAAGAAACGATTGCTTAATTACAGTATTGATTTTGGAGTATGTATATTTTGTGGTAATTGCGTTGAGTATTGTCCAACAAATTGTTTATCAATGACTGAAGAATATGAACTTTCTACTTATGATCGTCACGAATTGAATTATAATCAAATTGCTTTGGGTCGGTTACCAATGTCAGTAATTGACGATTACACAATTCGAACAATTTTAAATTTGCCTGAAATAAAAACTTAATAACTCATTTTGATCTAAAAGAATGAGGCTTTTTATTTGGTGAATAACTAGAATTTTATTAATATATTCATAATTATATTGATTATATTGATTAGGAGACGAGAATCATGTTTTAATTTATATTAAATTTCTATGACTATATTGAGGATTTGCAAATATATAGATTTAAATTACTCTTTCGAGAGATTAGGCCAATAACTATATCTACATCAATCCATATCCATGAAAATGGAATTTTTAATTTAATAATAATTAAGAACTATTATAAAAAAGTAGATTTCCCTCTTTTTTCCTGACCGGGTGTCAATAAAGTTATGAAAGATTTTGATTTATTTATCTCTTATTTTATATATAATGGATTTACCTGGACTAATACATGATTTTCTTTTAGTCTTTCTGGGATTGGGTCTTATATTAGGGGGTCTGGGAGTAGTATTACTTCCCAATCCCATTTATTCTGCCTTTTCATTGGGATTTGTTTTTGTTTGTATATCTTTATTCTATATTCTATCAAACTCGCATTTTGTAGCTGCCGCGCAGCTCCTTATTTACGTAGGAGCCATAAATGTTTTAATCATTTTTGCTGTGATGTTCATAAATGGTTCAGAATATTCCAAAGATTTCCGCCTTTGGACCGTGGGAGATGGAGTAACTTCCGTGGTCTGCACAAGTATTTTTTTTTCACTAATTACTACTATTCCAGATACGTCATGGTACGGGATTATTTGGACTACAAAAGCAAGCCAGATTATAGAGCAAGATCTGATAAGTAATAGTCAACAAATTGGGATTCATTTATCAACAGATTTTTTTATTCCGTTTGAATTTATTTCACTAATTCTTTTAGTTGCGTTAATCGGCGCAATTGCTGTAGCTCGTCAATAATAACTCTTTAGAACCGGAAAACCCTTGTTATGAGCTATCAGATGCATTTCCTTTTTCTATTTGACTTTGGATATAAAAGAGAAAGTCTTTATTAGTTTGATCTATTCCCAATATATTCCTTTATTTCATTATTCTAGTCAATCCAATTGGTTAAATTGTTGTTCATATTGAAATGAATCGAGATTGATGAGGAGTTGGTTAATGATGCTCGAACATGTACTTGTTTTGAGTGCCTATTTATTTTCTGTCGGTCTATATGGATTGATTACAAGTAGAAATATGGTTAGGGCTCTTATGTGTCTTGAACTTATATTAAATGCGGTTAATCTCAATTTTGTAACATTTTCTGATTTTTTTGATAGTCGTCAATTAAAAGGAGCAATTTTTTCTATTTTTGTTATAGCTATTGCAGCTGCTGAAGCCGCTATTGGACTCGCCATTGTTTCATCAATTTATCGTAACAGAAAATCAACTCGTATAAATCAATCTAATTTGTTGAATAAGTAATATTATCCTATTAAAATAAAATTAGAATTTTCATAAATCAATTAAAATTAGCATGTGTGCCACGTAAGGTATGATCATGTTATCACAAAGATAAGAAATCAAAGTAGTTTGGCACTGTCAATCCAGAAAAAACCGGGTAACTCATCGATTCATCTAGTATTAGTATTTAAATATATAATTCATTTATCAATTTACTAGATTGAAACTTTATCACGTTCAAAAATATCGATCCAATGTCGCATTCAGTAAAGATTTATGATACATGTATTGGGTGTACTCAATGTGTCCGAGCCTGTCCTACGGATGTATTAGAAATGATACCTTGGGACGGATGTAAAGCCAAACAAATAGCTTCCGCTCCAAGAACAGAGGATTGTGTCGGCTGTAAGAGATGCGAATCCGCCTGCCCAACGGATTTCTTGAGTGTTCGAGTTTATTTATGGCATGAAACAACCCGCAGTATGGGTATAGCTTATTAATACGTTACAGAAACCTCTCCTTGAGTCCATTTTTTTTTACCGCCAAAACATGTGCCCAAAAATATCTTATTTTTGGGCACATGTTTTTCTGGTCCAAGCGTATCTTGTCTTTACCACGAACAAATTTCCTTGGTTAACAA